AGCATCCATATGATCCCATAGACCTCTTTTAAGGATTCCAATCTGGAAAAAGAATTGATATCTTGTACTTCTGTTCTATCAATTATCATTTCAACGATCAACTTCTCCCATAATGATATCTATACTACCTAGTATCGTCATAATATCAGCCAATTTCATTCTTTTAACTAACTGAGGAAGAATTTGCAAATTGATAAAACCGGGCGGTCGGATTTTCCATCGCCAAGGAAAAACACTTTGATCTCCTATCAAAAAAACCCCCAACTCTCCTTTTGGTGCTTCGATTCTCACATAAAGTTCTTGTTTCGACAATTCAAAAGTGGGCGAAGGCTTTTTACTAAGGAATCGATATTCAAAATTATTCCATTGAGGATCCCTTACTCTATCGAAGCATCGGCTTTCTAAATTCTCATAGGGCCCTCCTGGAATTCCCTCCAAAGCCTGTTGAATAATTTTTATGGATTCCGTCATTTCACTGATTCGTACTAAATAACGAGCTAATGAATCTCCTTCTTTTTGCCATTTGACTTCCCAATTAAATTCGTCGTAACACTCATAATGATCAACTTTACGAAGATCCCATTGTATTCCCGAAGCTCGGAGCATTGGTCCTGATAAACCCCAATTTATTGCCTCCTCTTCGCTAATAATCCCTACTCCCTCAACTCGTTCTAAAAAAATGGGATTTCGTGTAATAAGTTTTTGATATTCAGCAACCCCTGTTAGAAAATAATCACAGAAATCTAAACATTTATCTATCCAACCATGAGGTAGATCAACAGCAACTCCTCCGATACGAAAATAATTATGCATCATTCTCATACCAGTGGCAGCTTCGAATAGATCATATACTAATTCTCTTTCTTTGAAAATATAGAAGAAAGGGGTCTGTGCCCCAATATCGGCCATAAAAGGTCCAAGCCATAATAAATGAGAAGCTATACGACTCAACTCCAACATAATTACTCTGATATAGCTGGCTCTTTTCGGTACTTGAATATTTCCTAACTGCTCTGGTGCATTTACGGTTATTGCTTCTGTGAACATAGTAGCTAAATAATCCCAACGTGTTACATAAGGCAGATATTGGATAATTGTTCGGTTTTCCGCAATTTTTTCCATTCCTCTGTGTAAATAACCCAGTACTGGTTCACAGTCAATAACATCTTCACCATCTAGAGTAATGATGAGTCGAAGAACACCATGCATTGATGGGTGCTGAGGACCCATATTTACTATCATGAGATCTTTTCTTGTAGCTGGTATATTCATAGGTTTTTCCCCGATTGATTCTTCCATGAATTGCCGAAAATCATCAAAATTCAAGATCTAATAAATCAAATAATTAAAAGTTATTTAAATTCGTGAGTTTTGGGCTCGCGAATCTCCAACCGACCAATTAATTCTTTATAACGTATTCTATTTTTCTTTGACAAATAAGCTAGTAATCGTTGACGTTTTCCCAGAATTTTACGTAGACCTCTCTGAGATAAATAGTCTTTTCTGTACAATTCCAAATGTGAAGTAAGTCGTCGTATCTTATTGGTGAAAGTTAATACTTGAAATTCAACAGATCCCGGGTTTTCTTCTTTTTTTTCTTGGAAAAAAACTGAAATGAATGCCTTTTTGACCATAAAACTAAAAATTATCCCCCTTTTTTAAAGCTATGAATTGTTAATTTTACTGATCAGAAATTATAAATAATACTAATGCCAAACATTTATTTTAATCTGGTATATTAAATTTAATATTTAATTATGGACTCCTTATTTTCTCAAATAAAATGAGTCGTTGATTGATTTATAGATCTAATTGATACATCATGTAATGTAAGCCACCACATGTGTGTATCTGTTGGCTTTCCGATATTAGATATGCTACCTGATATATAGCAAAAATTTACCACTTTAAAATTGTGGATACATATGTATCCTTACCATACTGAAACTACTGCCAGTAGTGGTATCAAACCAATAGCGATTGATACAAGCTAAATCTTCTAATCGATAAGTGGGCCAAAGAAAAAGCTTTACTTTTATTTTGATTAATTTATTTTTATCTATATCAAGATTTGTGCTTGTATCCAAAAAATTACCACAGTTTTTTAGGTTCTTCCCATCGCAAAGTACGATATTTCTCTCCCGACCGTTCCCTTTTCGTGAATTGAAACAAATTAGACTTCTAAATTCTCTACGACGTCTAGGTGATAAAATATTTTCAGGAACGAGCAAAGCATAATGATTTTTGTCTCTAGTTCCGGTTATTTTTTGATGTCTTGCAATGGATTTATCAAAATTCTTTTTATCGACATATATTTTTTCTTGGTATCTTTGATTAATTTGATTAATCAGATCCTTACTCTTATGAACCAATGAAATACTTATGGTTTGATACATAATAAATTTTCCATTATTTTTCACAGACAGACGAACCGGTTCGATAATTAATATCCCACTTTTCGCCAATTGTGTAAGCGTTATATCCTTTTGACCCAGCAATATATCTAGAATCATTTCTCCTCGTTGCATAAAAGATATAGAAATTTCTTTTGGGTTTCTCAGTCTAAGCAGGAGACAATATACCTTAATATTATGGATTACTCTTTGATTAAAAAAATCATTACATCTCAATTGAATAAGCAAATGCAAAGAAGGTTTTAGAAAAAAATCGAGTTCTACCTCTGTATTGCTTGTGTATTGCTTGTTCTTTCTATCTTTTTGTATGCCTGATCCCGCATAATATTCTTCAACATAGTTTTGTTGGTTTGAAAGAAATAATCCACGATTCCTTCGGTTTTGTGCATATGATCCAAGATTCCCTTGGGTTGGAGATTCTTGTTCTGTTTTCGTTCGATTTTCGAATTCAAAAAGAAGTAATTTGATGGGTATCACCCGGAGTTTCATTTTATATGAATTAGAAAGTAGCATAAATTCTGGGAAGAACCAAGGTGCCAAATTTGCTATGGGATCATTTTGTAGTTTTTCATTCATTCCCATCCAATCAAACCTTTTTTTATTGAAGAGGTTTATTTCTTCATGAAGCGTGAGATAAAAACAATTTTTCTTATCAATTTTATCAACTTTTTGATCATGATTAGTCTTTTTATTACTGGTGCTATGGATACAGGTCTCAATATTGAGCTTCTTTCTAAAACAAAAAGAGAGCATTTTCCAATCCAAATATTTTCTATCCGGATTTTTTGCCATATCGATAATAGTATCTTTTACTACATAATTCTGGCTAGGGATAATTTCCAGCCCATCAAAAAATTTGTGTTTATCTATGTTGTAATTATAAGAAATCGCTTGATTATTGTTTACTTGGAATGGTGATACATAACTATATGAGTTCTTCTTATCTTCAGAATTAATAGATTTAGATGATAAGAGACCATATTCATAGTGTTTTTTAAAATTTTCTTGTTGATTTGGTAATGTATAATTAGTTGCTTTTTCGTAATGAATTACTTGGTATTTTTTATATGAATATCGTTTGTTTAAATCTTTATTTGGTGTTATCCAACCTTGCTTAATTCTATTGCTCCATTTTTGTGCTACTAATTTAGACCATTGAATCTTAGATAAATTATATTGATCATCAACCCTTAACCAATTTTTCCATTGATTCCTTCTAGAATTAGTAAGTTTTTTCTGTTTAAATTTGGAACTAAATATTCTTTGTGCTACAAAATAACCCTTTAGCTCATTTTTAAGAAAAACGGATGTTCCATAATATTGAAAATATTGAAGGATAGATCTCAAGTTAATAACGTGTGTTTTTGATAATTTGTAAAATACATATGCTTGTGACAAAGACAAAGAGGATAAATTCTGTGAATTCTTATTAATCTGACTAATATTAGAAAGTGCTTTTCTAAAACTAAAGTTAATTTTTTTTTTTTCAATACTTTCTTGATTTGCTTCAATATTAATATTGTAAATGTATTTATCAACGCTTTTTGTTGTTGATTTAAGAAAAACTTGTGTATTTATCCGAGGAATATTACTAATAAAGATACCTATATATATCCTTTGAAAGAAAAATTTTATAAAAAAATGTGATTTGCGAATTAATCGAGTATTTCTTCTTTTTAACATCTGCCAAAAACTTTTTGGGTATTCTAATCTTTTAGCATCATGATTTTTTTTGTTAGAACAAATATTTATTTCGGGGGTTAGATATTTTATTTTCTTGGTTTTTCTAATTTTGACGATTTGAGTTATGATTAGGCTTGTTCGATTAGTTAGGCCTTTTATTTTTTTTTCTGTCAGTGAGGAATTTGTCCAATCGATAGATTTAATTTGACTGGATGATTCATAAATAATACTATTACTGATTATCAAATCTTTTTTAGTTTCACTAAACTCATATACTTCTCCCAATCCAAATAATAGGATTGGTTTTTTTTTTGATAGTTCTTTTATTATTCTTTGTATAAAGAGAATGCTTTTGACAATTCTTTTGTTGATTTCTTTTATTTCTGTTGAGACTATTAGAAAGAAATTTGTTCTTTCGTTTAAACTTCTTAGAACCGGAAAACAATTAGTTTTCCGGTTTATAAGAAGTTTTCCAAGTTCTTTAAAAATGGGTCCAAAAAAGGAGGGTCTCCTTCGGGAAGAGCAAAACGGTAGTTCAGCTTCCTTCCCCCAAACCGTTAAAAAACAAAAATCATATTTGTTACCGTTATTTTTTTTTTTTTCTATATAAACGGAGTCTGGCTTAGATCGGTGCCAAGGTTTCAGGCGGAAAGGAAATAGTATTTTTATTTGAATACCCTCTGTTAACCAGTTTTTCGGAAATTCTTTTTCTGATAATTGAACACCATTATAGGTGCATTTAAGATGTCTTTCCTTCTTCCAATCTTTAAAATCTTCAGACCACTCAGGAAAGTCAAATAATAGTATACGACCAATATTTTTAGCTATTATAAATGAGGGTAGTAGGAGATATTTTCGAAGAATTGATTGTGTTACTAATATTAAACCTCTTAGTACTTGACC